TATTCTGACTTTTCTCTGGAGAATATCCAAAAATTCTTTCCATTGAATGAATAATGGATCCAGAGCCTAAAAATAATAATGCTTTCGAATAGGCATGAGTGATCAAATGAAATAAAGCAGCTTGATAAGACCCCATACCGAAAGCTAACATAATATAACCCAATTGCGACATTGTAGAATAAGCTAAACTTCTCTTAATGTCTATTTGAGCCAGAGCCAAAGTAGCTCCTAAGAGTACTGTTATTATACCTATCAAAGAAATGAGATTCATTACGTAAGGTATAACTGCGAAAAGAGGCAGAAGCCGGCCTACAAGAAAAATGCCCGCTGCTACCATAGTAGCAGCATGTATAAGAGCCGAAATCGGAGTGGGTCCCTCCATGGCATCAGGTAACCATACATGAAGGGGGAATTGTGCCGATTTCGCAATTGCACCGAGGAATAATAGGGCGGCACACAGAGTCAGAAATAAAGAATTTATCCCATGATTCTCAATCAAGTTATTGACTATTTTGAACAAATCTCGAAATTCGAAACTACCCGTTATCCAATAAAGACCTAAGGTTCCCAATAATAAACCAAAATCCCCCACACGATTAGTTACAAATGCTTTTTGACAAGCATTTGCCGCAATTGGTCGCGTGAACCAAAAACCTATTAATAGATAGGAACACATTCCAACTAATTCCCAAAAAATATAAATTTGTATCAAATTAGAACTCGTAACTAATCCCAACATGGAAGCATTGGAAAAACTCATAGAAGCAAAAAATCTCAAATATCCTTGATCATGAGACAGATAATTGTCACTATAAATAAGAACCAAGATTCCAACAGTAGTAATTAATATTGACATAATAGAAGTCAGTGGATCGATCAAGTCGCCAAACTCTAAGGAAGAATCATGATGGATGGTCCAAGACCATACATATTGATAAATAGAACTCCCATTTATTTGCTGAATCGCCAGGTCGGCCGAAAAAAGCATAACTATACTTAGTAATAAAACACTAGGAAAAGCCCACATGCGACGCAGATTTTTGGTTGTCGTTGGAACAAGAAGAAGTCCCACTCCTATTGCTAGAGGAACCGGAAGCGGAACGAAAGGTATGATCCATGCATATTGATATGTATGTTCCATAAGAAAATCAAAGTTTTTTCTATTCTTAGTAATTGAATTGAATTGTTTCCGATTCACCAGCTCTTATCTCTTTCGGAAGGAACAATCAAATAAAAAAATCAAAATAGGAAAGAACTCAAATAGAATTTTCCATTTTCAATCATTCCATATAATTCTTACACGAATTTCTATTCATAGAACAAGTCAAAAGAATTCTCGTACTTGATTCTGATATGGGTCATAGGATCCATCAATAACTCGACCCAATCAAAAGAAGACCTAGGTATTAGTTTATTCGGGATAATTCACTAATTCTGATTGAGTGGAGTAAGCTGCCTAGGCTTCGAGGAAACTCTACGATACCTATCACTTCACTAACTGTCACTGCGCTTCGAATTGAAAGATGAGAATTTGGAGATAGTATGAAATCTATCTCGTGAATTGCTTTTCACCGAATTATCGAGTAGATTGTTATTGGCGCCGGGATTTGATTCTTACCCGAAGGGAATCGGTATCGCGCTTTCTTTTTTTAGTTCTTTACACACCGGTTCGATTTATATGCTATATATTGGGACTTCTAATTCTCAGGACTCTATATTCTATTCTATAGATTTCCATACTAAAAGTAAAAAGGTTTCCATTGTAAAAGTAAAAAAACCACAGGAGGTGATTTGCATGTTCAAATTGTTTAATCGAATCAAAGGCGTTTTTATTTTCTCCTCGAGTCATTCGAATTTGAGAAACTTGTTTTCGCAGTTTTTGTTAGGGATAAGAAATTTGCTCCTTTGGACGTGCTGTGGGGGTATGTGTTTCCTATGGTGTCGGTGTGTACAAATACCTCGAAATTATTGGCATTCGCCCACTCCTTATGTGGATGTTTTAATTCGAGATTTTGATACGACCAAAGGAGTTCAGCGACTCGACTTTTGGATTGAAAAAAAAGGGGTAGACTCTTTAAAACAATGGTTCTTTCTAAAGGAGGCGCTTCGTCGGATTGAATCTGGAGAGGAGTTAGTACGCCGAGAGCAAGAGCAGGGGCAATATTCCGGCGAATTGGAGCCACTCCAATTCTTCCTCCGACTGGAAAGGAGGATCGCCCAGGAATTATATGAATCTTGTTGTGTATTAACGGCAGAACTGTTCGAGTTAGACGAAACTCGCTGTTTCTTCGCCCCAAACAACCAGACTGTACCAAGTGGATCCCTCCATATCCACAGGAACAGTCAAGTTCCCGCAATTAGTTTGCAACAAAGTTCCATCCGGAGGATTTCCCAGAATCGAATGTCCTTACCTTCTAGTTCAGTGATTGCGCCGGGCGAAGAACAAGATTTAAGGCTTACTTGGCGTAACCCTTCGGGCCCATTCTGATACAGTAAGGTTTGTGTAACAAATATAAAAAATCGATCATGGGTCAATCTAACACAGTTTTGTTAGATTGATTCATCATTTCTGGTTAATTTTAAAGTTTCCTACTGTCGAGGTGGGAAATGACCAGGAAATGATCAACGAGGGTAGATAAAAAAAAAAATGGATACATGGATAATCAATGGATAATCAAATGGGTTGGGGTCTTCGCAGTGGCTTTAGGAGGGCTTCTCAATTGGGGTTGGGGTTCTACTCGGTGCAGTAACCCGCAAACTTTGCCGCGCAAGCCCACGGCGATTGTTGTCTTCCTTGAAAAGGAAGAGGAAGAGGTGAAAATTCTATCCAACGAAAGTACTGTTGACCATGGAGGTTCGAGTGGTCCCCTTGACCCACTCGACTCTCAAGCAAGTAGTGCACTTGCGGAGGAACTTTCAACCGTACTTCCAGAAGAAGAAGGTCTGATTCTAGTCATCGGCAGTAACGTCGCATATAGTAATGGCACCGTCGAACCACTCGACTCCCAGGCAAGTCTCCCAGTAGAAGGTCTTGAAAAGATACTTCGTCAAATCAAGACTAAAGGGGACCTGATAAAAGAAACGAAGTCAGAGTATGCAAAACTCTCTTCCAAAGAAATGACCGTTTTTCACTTGCTATCCGCCTCCTTACCGGAGGTGATCAGGAAGTATGAAACTCCCGATCTTACAACTCGGGATGTGGATGTATTTCTATTATTAAAGAGAATCGTGGACATCTATCTGTCAGAAGAGAACCACAATCAAGCATTGCTAAAACAGCAGATTCGATGCTTACAAAACGATCTTGAGAACTTCGAAAAAGATCTCCAAATCTTAGAAGAAAATCTTGAGAAAGATATTGTGGGGTTGACTCCTAAGGATATCCAAAGGAAACGAGAAGAAAATGAAACAGATGCAAGCGGGCTACTTGTTGAAATAGAACTCAAGACGTTGGACTTACAATTTCACCGAATAAGGTACCGGTGACCTATCTTCCAAAGTAAAAAAAAATTATAGGGATCTGCGCCTAATTGTCGTGAGGGGGACTTCCGCTCTTGAGGTAGTGGGAGACTTAGAGAAAATACTTCTGTCATAGGATCGGTCCCTCCTACAACTTCAAAGAGAAACAATAGAACACTTGAAGCAATAAATAGTCCTCTTAGAAAAAGGAGCGCAGTCCTATCTATCTGGCAAGGAGGACGTTGGCTCTCGCGAACCCCGTTAGCTTGAGGGCAAGTTCAAGTACTCTGCGACTCCTCAAGGACAGGGTTGGAATCGAGTGCTTCATTGACAAGGGCGAATCCAGCGCTGCGGGGCAGCATAAGATCCGCTCAGACTAAGACTAGTCTATTTCAGAATTTCATAGATCTATGATAGATCTATGATAGGGATGCTCGCCCCACAGGAATTGGTCATGATATTTCAAAAAAGGGCTATGTAAGGAACTTCGGGTTAATTAAACTGAATGAAAAAGTAGGCAAAGGGAGGCTGGGCTGTCCTCTCCTATGTGAGTATTTTAGCATTTTTTCGTTCTTATTCCCCCCTTTCTTAGCTTTCGAATTGAGCTCGATGTAAGGGGCCTTTATTCCGTGGTTTCAACTTTTCTATTGATATTTTTCACTTGACAAGTATAAATTAAAATGTTATATTATAACTAATAATGAAACATGCGCAGGATCAAAAAACCCCAAAATATAAATATTTTTCGATTGAGGAAACGGACTTGAATTAGCTGACCCTTACGCAGTATCGTATCCCAAATTAATATGACTAATCATTATTTTTATTGATTAGTCAAAATAGCGAACTATTTTAGAAAATATCAACTCGAGAGGCTACTTTATATGGATAACAAAAAAGAACCAATTGGGTTTTTAATCTACTGAAATGGTCCTTCATTGCAGTAGGTGCCACCCTAGGGACTACCGGTATAGTATGGTTGGGGTTGACACTGGCGAGGTTCTTCCCGCCAAGACCGCCAGTCAATCCTCCGAAACCACCATCGTGTTCGAGTCCAATGCAAGAGCCTTCGGACGATCCATCCGAAGGCAACACCCTTTCGTTGCTAGGAGGAGGGCCTACTGGTGAGAACAGACTCGATTTGGAATTCGAATCCAAAATGGCACTTATCAGAGAGAAATCAGGTCTCATCTTGGCTAGTAGCCAACAAAGCAAAGATCTCCAGTTCCGCTACGATCTAATGAGTTACGATCTAATGAGTGGGCTAGGGAACCCAAAATGGAAACTGGCCCAAATCTATTCGAAGATTGAGGAGGAACATGAATTCCGTAAAACCGAGTTTGATGCAATCGAACTCTTACAGAACGAAATTCAAACTTTGAAGGCTCGAATCAACGAGCAAAGAATACTGGAACAAGCAAGATCCTCAGTAGCTGCTAAGGCGGGGCGCGCGCGTCGCGGGCGGCGACAGCTCGGAGCGAGTTCCAGTTCGTTCCTCCCTAAATCCAGGGAATAGTGCAATCCGTCGGACCAGTTCTACCGGTCCTTCTGATTCAGAAACTCTAAGGAATAGTCCAATCCGTCGGCCCAGTTCTACCGGTCCTTCTGATTCAGAAACTCTTCGGATTGGGGCGGGAGAAAATGACTCGGGCTACGAGTAAGTCTTTCTATAGATTTGTGAAATAGCGTACAAACTACAAATTCCTACATGCCTCAGATCTCGTCTCGTTTTTATTTTTGTGAGATTTCGTAAAAGACGTAGTAAAGTGCAATTCAAAAAACAAAAGGGGGACTCTATGGCTAACAAAGGATGGTGGGATAACTGGTGGTTTGACAAGTTCCTGAAACCGTTTCTGGATAACACAAAACAAAAACCCAATTGGGTTGTGAATCTGGTGAATCTGGTGATTATGACTGCGGAGATATTGATATTCTGGTTTTCAGTGACGCTAGCGATACTAATCTCTCCAAGACGGCCACTGGTCACCCCGCCCGCCTCTCCGTCGACTTTAAGTACTTCGCGCGAGGAGGCCACAGCTCATGCTGATGATCCATCCAAAAGAAATACCCTTTCATTAGCAAGTGCGGGAGGTGCTACAGGGCCTACTGGTGAGAACAGACTCGATTTGGAATTGGAATTAGAATCAAAAATGGCACTTATCAGAGAGAAATCAGGTCTCATCGTGGCGAGTAGCCAACAAAGCAAAGATCTCCAGGTCCACTACGATCTAATGAGTGACGATCTAAGGAGTGGGCTAGTGAACCCAAACTGGAAATGGAAACTGGACAAAATCTATTCGAAGATTGAGGAGGAACATGAATTCCGTAAAACCGAGTTTGATGCAATCGAACTCTTATGGAACGACATTCAAACTTTGAAGGCTCGAATCAACGAGCAAAGAATACTGGAACAAGCAAGATCCTCAGTAGCTGCTAAGGCGGGGCGCGCGCGTCGCGGGCGACGATAGCTCGGAGCGAGTTCCAGTTCGTTCCTCCCTAAATCCAGGGAATAGTGCAATCCGTCGGACTAGGTCTACCGGGCCTTCTGATTCAGAAACTCTTTGGATTGGGGCAGGAGAAAATGAATCGGCCACTCTTGAAAGGTGAAGCACTACACAAGAATTTGAATTCTTGTGTAGTGCTCTTTTTGTGCCTTTAGTGGGCCTAGTAGTTCCGGCAATTGCGCAAGTGCAATGGCTTCTTTATCTTTATCTCAAAAGAAGAAGATTCTCTCGATCCGATGGAAGCAAATCCCATCGATTTCTTTCAAGACCTGCCCTTGATCACAATATCGATTTGTGAATATAGGGTACAAGATACAGCTTCCTCCGAACACATACATAAGATCTCTTCTCTTTCTTATGTATGCGGAACCGTGAGCCGTGGATCAATGCATTCAGTGCATTTTCAGTAGAGCTAGTTTCAATTTCAAAATGACTGGAAATCGTTGAGTAAAGAAAGACCAACCATTCACACTGAAAATACACGGAAATACGCAGGGTTCGCCGGGTCATTCTACTCCAAGTTTCAATAGACGAGAGTAAGCTTCGGTAGAATTGGAATGATAGGCAATTGGGTATTGACCGATCATCTATTTTTTTTCTTTTTTAGCATTTTTCGTTCTTATTCTCCCTGTTCTTAGCTTTCTAATTGAGCTCGATATAAGGGGCCAATCTTTTTGGTTTTATTCCGTGGTTTCAACTTTTCTATTGATATTTTTACCTTGACAAGAATAAATTTTAATGGTATATTATAACTAAGAATGAAACATGCGCAGGATCTAATCAACTCTCAAAGGATCAAAAAAATTCCCCCTAATAGAAAGATTTTTCGATTGCGGAAACGGAATTGGATCGATCGAGTAATTAAGTAATTAACTGACATCTTAGATTGGATCCCAAATTAAGATAACTAATCAATATTTTGTATTTTGTATGGAAAGCAAATTTTACTCGTCAAGGAGGGCGAAAAATGACAACCCAGAAACCACCCCAACCTAGGAAAGGTTGGGGAGAATTTTTATGGAACTGGATACTGATTCCAGCAGCGGCTACCGTAGGTGTTCCAGTTGTCGTTTGGGGAGGATTGACCCTTTGGGGATTCTTCTTCCCCAAACCTCCTGCCAATCCGCCGAGCAGACCCCCATCGTGTTCGAGTACCATAGTCGAAAAGCCGACAGAGAAGCCATCCAAAGGCGACTCCACTTCATTGCTAGGGGGAACTGTAGGACACGCGGGTGATACCAGAATAGAATCTCCGAATGAGAAAGTGCTGGAATGGAAAAAAAAAGTTATAGAAAAAAGGGATCTCGTGCGTGCCAGCGATGAGCGAACCGACAAGCTCGAGTCCCGACTCAAGACAATGACTAGCGAGGGGGCAAGCAAAAAGCAAATTGCCACAACCCACTCGGATTTACGGAAGGAACATTATTTCCGTGAATGCGAGCTTTTTCAAATTGCCGTCTTCGAAAAAAGAATTATGGAACAAGCGAGGAAGGATGCTGCGACGCGTATACGTCGTGGGTGGCGGCAGCTCGGAGCAAGTGCCAGCAGTTCCTCCCGAGAGACTAGTGCTATCAGTCGGACTAGGTCTCCCGGTCCTTCCGATTCAGAAACTCTTCGGATTGGGGCGGGAGAAGATGAATCGGCCACTCTTGAAAGGTGAAGCACTACACAAGAATTCGAATTCTTGTGTAGTGCTCTTTTTGTGCCTTTAGTGGGCCTAGTAGTTCCGGCAATTGCAATGGCTTCTTTATCTCTTCATCTTCAAAAGAATTCAAAAGAACAAGATTCCGATGGAAGCAAATCCCATCGAGTTCTTTCAAGACCTGCCCTTGATCACAATATCGATTTGTGAAATAGGGTACAAGATACAGCTTCCTCCGAACACATACATAAGATCTCTTCTCTTTCTTATGTATGTGGAACCGTGAGCTGTGGATCAATGCATTTAGTGCATTTTCAGTCGAGCTAGTTTCCATTTCAAAATGACTGGAAATCGTTGAGTAAAGAAAGACCAAAATTAGGTATTAGGTTTCGTGTGAAGTCATGAAATCGTGCATTCTCGAACGGTTAGACATAGCATTCACGCTGTAAATACGAGGAAATACACAGGGGTTAAATTAAATAACGGGTCATTCTAGTCCAAGTTTCAAGAGTAAGCTTCGGTAGAATTGGAATGATAGGCAATTGGGTATTGACCGATCCGCTATTTTTTATTTTTGATTCTTTTTTTTTTTATCGATTTTAGCATTTTTTTCGTTCTTATTCTCCTTTTTATTAGCTTTCTAATTTACCTCGATGTAAGGGGCGAATCCTTTTGGTTTTATTCGGTGGTTGTAACCTTCATATTGTCATCTTGACAAAAGTTGACAATAGTAGATTGGAGTCGTATATATATTGGGATTGGTGGATGAACGGATCTATTTATACAGCAAAGGATCCATAAAATTCGCCATCGAATCTATTATGGGATTCACTGGTTAGGATCGATCTAACCCAATTTTTTTCAAAAATTCGAATAACCCTATAATTCATACTATAACATATGAACAGTAAGAACTCGAATTCTTATCAATACTGGAACTCATAGGGAAGACAGTGGATTTATGGATGGAATCAAATACGCAGTATTTACAGAAAAAAGTGTTCGTAGGGAAGAATCCCTATATTTTGAATGTCGAATCAGGATCAACTAGGACAGAAATAAAGCATTGGGTCGAACTCTTCGTTGGTGTTAAGGTAATACCTATGAATAGTCATCGTCTCCCGGGAAAGGGTCGAAGAATGGGACCTATTATGGGACATACAATGCATTACAGACGGTTGATCAGCGTCAACTGAGTAAATTCTATTTTTTCCTTTTATGCAAAATATTTTGTATTTTTCAATTCGAAATCACGGAGTCTGAAATGACTAAACAACTGATTAAGCTATTGCTTAATCTCTTTCTACTGACTAAGCGAGTGGTTAATCTCTTTCAAGGTCTGGTAACCATGTTTGACAACATGGCGCGATCTGGGACTGTGTTCCATGCTGTAACGTCGATATTCAGGGAGTTAAATGCTCTTATTTTGCTTTTTGGGTGGTTGTTCCCGAAGTGGTTGTTCCCGAAGTGGTTGTTCCCGAAACCGAAGCCTCCGCCAAATCCGAGGGAAGACGACGAGTAAAGTAGTAAAGTAAGTGGGGCGTGGAGAACTTCTTGGACGACGAGGCTGACCTCTGGGACGAAGCCGAGCAATCATTCCTAGAAGAGATGGACCGACACAATAGCAGACGCGGGTGAGATGAGACTTTGGAGTGGCTTTAGGAGGTTCTCAATTGGAGTTTTGGGATTCTATGTGGTTGGTTATTCGGTAAACCAAAAACTCCCTTAACTCCGCGGCGGCCCCCCGAAGTTTCAACTGTACTGCGAGAACAGGATGACACTGTAGCCGCAGCAAGTCAAGTCGACCATGGTGGGTCGAGTGGAACGGTCGAAACGCACGCCTCGCAGGCAAGTCTCGCAAGGGAACTTTAGGCCGTACTGCAAGAACAAGATGACACTGTAGCCGCAGAAAGTCAAGAAGACACCGAGCATCGGAGCGTCGACCATGCCGAGTCAAGTTCGTCTCCGACATTGCAGGAGGCGGCGTTGCAACAGTATTACGCGAAAGTGGAACAGTCGATACTTCTGCAAATCCGTGCCAAAAGTGACCTGGAAATCGCAAACCTGAAGCAGTGCATACAATTACAAAACAACCTCCGTGCCGGGCGTACCTGGATAAACAACGAACTTTCCTCCTTAAAGTCAGGGGAGCGACCAAGGGCTGCAGTGAGAAGTTTTGGTGCGTATCTAGACAATCTACCTCTCCAAATAAAATGAAAAAAGGAGGAGATTCGCCGCTTATGCGAAGATCTTGCGGTCTTCAAAAAATCGGGAGAAGTAGATTCTCTAGGTAAGGGACAAATCTTTTTGGTTTGATTCCATTTTGGTGGTTGCAACCTTCCTATTGTCATGTTGACAATATTGTATTGGCGAGGTATGATTTTATTATGGATCAATAGATCTGTTTATCCATGATCCAAAACGGAAAGAGGTCTATCTATTTCTATAAAATAGATAGATAATAACCACAAAAATCTCTTTTGATCTGAGACAGATCGAAAAGAGAAACAAACATTCAATTCACTCAATCACACACAGGATCCATAAAATTTGAAATTATGGAATTCACCGGGTTATGATATTTCAACCTTAATATCATTAACCATTTTCATTCTCTAGGGAGCTTCGGCTCAAGAGTGAAAAAAAAATGACCATGTTGAAAACTCTGTGATCTCTCTTTCTTAGAGGGGCCGTCTTGTGTTGGGGGTTCTTTGGTAGTGTGAATTTCTTTTGGGGTTTTTTCTTCCCGAAAGATTCTTCGAATCCGCCGCGTCCTGCAGCGACTATTTGGGTTCGGGATCTTCCGACCGAAATGGAGGAGGGTGAGATGGAAGAGACTGAAATGAAGGAGGGTGAGATGGAAGAGGGTGAACTCGCGGAGACTGAACTCACGGCGACTCAACTCGAGGAGATAGATCTGGAAATCAAAACTAAGACTGACCAAGTGTCAGCAAACCAATTCGAATTCATAGAACTATCTACCAAACTACACAAAGGATATACACTGCTAAACGCACGACTTTCCTCCTTAAAGCAGGTCGAGCGCCCGAGCGATTTAGTGAAAAGAAGGGATGACTATTTGACAAGCGAGCTCAACCGCCGAAAAAAATTGGAGGAATCGATTTCCGTCTTACTCGAAGAAATTTCCGTCTTAGAAAAAGAGAAGGCCGAGTTACGAGAGAGGGCCCAGAAGGCTGCTGCTATTCCCTCCGCAGGAGCAGTCAAATTCCCGGGGTTAAGTTGAGCCAAAGGTCAATCACCCTGCGGCTCCACAAGGAAGCCCAAAAAGGCGCGCCTTCAGGTCGGCTCACTGCGCCAGGAATCCAGCGCTGCGGGGCAGGACGAGAGCTCCCCGGCGACCCCGGACGAGCTATAGTGGAACTAAACTAAGTATTTAGGGGGAATTCGAAAACCTCTCTTACGTTACGATATAGATTCGAATGAGGGTTCGGATAGAAAGGTACCAATCAGTAGGAATTCTTCTTTCTTCGGATATTGTATGTTGTAAAAAAGGTTCCCCTAAAAAAGAACCTATCCCATTTTTTACCTAGGAATAGTCTATGCAAGGCACGCGTATCTCCATTGTATGTTATCAAGGAAGTCTCATCTAGGGAATAAATAGAATAAAATAAAAAGAATAATCCGAACAATACATGTCTTTCACATCCAACTCTAAACAATGAGCAACCTCTTCATTTTTGAATGGCGGTTCCAAAGAAACGTACTTCTCTGTCAAAAAAGCGTATTCGTAAAAATATTTGGAAAAAAAAGGGGTATTGGGCAGCGAGAAAAGCATTTTCATTAGCGAAATCTCTTTCTACCGGGAATTCGAAAAGTTTTTTGTACGACAAAAAAAACAAAAAAAAAAAAGAACCAAGTCTTGGAAGAATCTGAATCAATATGACTCCCTGAATTGTTATTTCATTGTTATTTCTAAAATGAAGGATTCCCATTAACTCATATTTTTCTTTTCAACGGATCAATACGAGACGGGACTGGTTATTGCGGTATGCAGAATAAGAAGTCCTCTGCTTACTGTATTCTCCGTTTTTTGACGAAGTAGTGAAGGACAAGATACAAAGTTTTAGCTTTCTTTTTAGTAGGTTTTTCTAATTTGTGAGATGGGGGTTGTCATTTTCCTCATCGATTCACTTTTCATAATACACTAACTAAAAGAAAAGTCTTCTTTTTCCTTTAGGAAGGATTTTTTTGGATTATGTATTCCTAATATGTAGTCCAAATACGGGTCCTATATTTGGGCTGTGGAATCCATCAAGATCTATATCTATATATAGATCTTGAGAGCTTTCTTTTCTTTAGAAATATAGAATCTTTTTTTTTTTTTTTGAAGTACGCTAAAATTCCGAGAAAGATTGAAACCTTTTAGTTCTATGCCTGGATAGAGGACAGAACTATCTAGTTCCAACTGCTGCATTTCCATTCCAGGCGAAGTGAAACCAATGGAAAGCTCTTTGTGAAAGTGAAACCTAACACCCTACGATCCCACAATACTAATGATTGTTGAACGTTCAATTAGTAATTTAAACGAGTGTTTTTTCATTGATTGTCAGATTCCCTAAAAAAGATTTGATTGAATTGACTCCTTAGAATCTCGACGATTGAATATGGATGGGCTATTATGTTTTCGAGTAAGCCGCTATGGTGAAATCGGTAGACACGCTGCTCTTAGGAAGCAGTGCTAGAGCATCTCGGTTCGAGTCCGAGTGGCGGCATCTTCGAAAAGAGATACAATAAATCATTCTAATGAATAATGAATGGAATTCCTTATTTCCATTCCAGTCTTGAAGGATCCCCCTTTTCTTTTTTATTTTAGGATTGTTTTATGATATTCTCGACTTTACAACATATATTCACTCACATTTCTTTTTCGATCGTTTCAATTGTAATTAGTATTTATTTACTAACCTTATTATTAGTCTACGAAACGCTAGGACTCTATAATTCGTCAGAAAAAGGCATGATAGCTACCTTTTTCTGTATAACAGGATTGTTAGTTACTCGTTGGATTTCTTCGGGACATTTCCCCTTAAGTGATTTATATGAATCAATAATGTTTCTTTCGTGGGGTTTTTCCATTATTCATATGGTTCCACATTTTAGGAACCAAAAAACCCATTTAAGCGCAATAACCGCGCCAAGTACTATTTTGACTCAAGGCTTTGTTACTTCAGGTCTTTTAGCAGAAATGCATCAATCCACAATATTAGTACCTGCTCTCCAATCTCAGTGGTTAATGATGCACGTAAGTATGATGGTATTGAGCTATGCAGCTCTTTTATGCGGCTCGTTATTCTCAGTAGCGCTTCTAGTCATTACATTTCGAACACGCATAGATATTTTTGGCAAAAGAAATCATTTAGTAACAGGGTCATTTGTTTTTGATGAGATCCAATACGCAAATGAAAGAGGCAGTGTTTTACGAAACACTTTTTTTCTTTCAGTTAGAAATTATCACATGTATCAGTTGATTCAGCAATTGGATCGTTGGAGTTATCGTGTCATTAGTCTAGGGTTTCTCTTTTTAACCATAGGTATTCTTTCGGGCGCGGTATGGGCTAATGAGGCATGGGGGTCGTATTGGAATTGGGATCCCAAGGAAACTTGGGCATTTATTACTTGGACCCTATTTGCAATTTATTTACATATGAGAACAAATCAAAATGTTCAAGGCACGAATTCCGCAATTGTGGCTTCTCTTGGATTTCTTATAATTTGGATATGTTATTTTGGGGTCAATCTATTAGGAATAGGATTACATAGTTATGGCTCATTCACATTAACATCGAATTGAAGAAGCGACCCAATCTATAGGAACATAGCATAGTCTGAAGTTTGTGTGAGTTTTTGAGAACCATTGGAATCCAGTAGTGATTCCAATGGTTCTCAAAAACGCCAAACGTATCTGATTCGAATGGACTTCATTTTCTTTTTCCTTAAGATAAGGAAAAAGAAGACTTCTTTTTTTTCATTGTCCAGCGAATGGTTTTTGAAATCATAGCATTATTTTCTATCTTATTCATGAAAACTATCTTATCTATAAAAGTAATTCGATAGGATAGCTTCTACCTTGTCAACGGATAGTGAGAGAAGGAAATCCGGATAAATACCAATCCCTATTAAGGGTAGAAAGATACAGATCGAAACAAAAAGTTCTCGTGGTCCAGAATCCAAAAAAGAAGAGTTTGGGGCGGGAAATTGCTTGTATCCATAGAACATCTGGCGTGACATAGATAATGAATAAATAGGAGTTACTATCATTCCAATTGCCATTCCAAAAGTAATGAGTATTTTTGGCATTAAAAGAGATTTTGGACTGGTAATTATTCCAAAAAAGACTACCAATTCGGCAACAAAACCACTCATTCCCGGCAATGCAAGAGAAGCCATCGAGAAGCTACTGAACATTGTAAATATTTTAGGCATTGGGATAGCTATTCCGCCCATTTCGTCGAGATAAACAAGACGTATTCTATCGTAACTCGTTCCTGCCAAGAAAAAAAGCGCACCACCAATAAATCCGTGAGAAATGATTTGTAAAATGGCTCCATTTAGTCCTGTATCGGTTATAGAACCAATTCCTATAATTGTAAAACCCATATGAGATACAGAAGAATAGGCTATTCTCTTTTTTAAATTGCGTTGGCCAGGAGATGTTGAAGCTGCATAGATTATTTGAACTGTACCTATTATCATCAACCAGGGAGAAAACATAGAATGAGCGTGGGGTAAGAATTCCATATTGATCCGAACCAATCCATACGCTCCCATTTTTAATAAGATTCCGGCTAGAAGCATACACGTACTGTAATGTGCCTCCCCATGGGTATCTGGTAACCATGTATGTAAGGGTATAATCGGTGATTTGACAGCATAAGTAATAAGAAATCCAAAATAGAATAGTATTTCCAATGCCACCGGATACGATTGATTCGCTGAGGTTTCAAAATGTAAGGTTGCTTCGTTGGAACCATAGAAACCCATGCCCAGAACTCCCATTAATAGAAAAACAGAACCCCCTGCAGTGTACAAAAGAAACTTTGTAGCTGAGTACAAACGTTTCTTTCCTCCCCACATGGATAGAAGTAGGTAAACAGGAATTAATTCGAACTCCCACATGATAAAAAAAAGTAAAAGATCTCGAGAAGAAAATGATCCTATTTGGCCGCTGTACATTGCTAACATCAGGAAATGGAACAATCGTGAATCCCGAGTCACTGGCCGAGCCGCTAAAGTCGCTAAAGTAGTGATGAATCCCGTCAGTAAAACGGGTCCGATGGAAATTCCATCGATTCCGAGTCTCCAGTGAAAATCAAAAAAATGGATCCATCGAAAATCCTGTTCTAATTGGATTAAGGGATCGTCAAATTGGAAATGATAACAGAATGCATAGGTCGTTAGAAGTAGGTCTAGTGTGCATATAGAGAGAGTATACCACCTAATCATCTTATTTCCCCTATGAGGAAAAAAGAAAATGGAAGAACCCGCGGATATCGGCAAAATCACAATTATTGTTAACCAAGGAAAAGAATTCGTGGTAAAGACAAGATACACTTTGACCAAAAAACCCGTGCTCGAAATAATCTTTTTGATCGAGTACGGGTTTTTGTCGGTAAGGAGAAAAAAATGGGTTCAAGTAGAGTTTTCTAGAACGTATCAATAAGCTAGCCCCATGCTTCGCGTTGTCTCATGCCATAAATAAACCCGGACACTCAAGAAATCTGTTGGACAAGCGGATTCACACCTCTTACAACCTACACAGTCTTCTGTTCTTGGGGCAGAAGCAATTTGCTTAGCTTTACATCCGTCCCAAGGTATCATTTCTAATACATCTGTGGGGCAGGCTCGCACACATTGAGTACACCCTATACATGTATCATAAATCTTTACTGAATGTGACATGGTATCTATCCACTTTTTGAACGTCATAAATTTTCGATCTAGTAAAATCATAAAGGAATCATATATGGTAGACACCAGACGAATCGAGGGTTTACCAGAATCGATTTCGAATCAATTGACTTCTGGATCTGCTCATGATAGCGGTCCAAGATACTTTGATTTATTACGTTTTAGCAACAAACATGGGCCTATGTTTGTTTCTATCGTACATACCAATTTGAATTGGTGAATATTCGATTAAGTATTTCGATGATTACCGCTATTTATTCAGCAAGTTCGATTGATTGATACGAGTGGATTTTCTGTTACGATGAATTGACGAAACAATAGCAGGTCCAATAGCGGCTTCAGCGCCTGCAATAGCTATCACAAAAATCGCGAAAATGTCTCCTTTTAATTGGCGACTATCAAAGAAATCAGAAAATGTTACGAAATTCAAATTAACCGCATTCAGTATAAGCTCAAGACACATAAGTGCTCTGACCATATTTCGACTTGTGATCAATCCATAAATACCGATAGAAAATAAATAGGCACTAAAAAAAAGTGCATGTTCAAGCATCAGTGACCAACCCCTCATCAATCTGGATTTATTTGCTTTCAATAGGAACAAAAACTCCACCTTAATCCATTTTATTGACTCGAATCTCACAAGTGCAGAACAAAGGAAGGTATTGGTACTAGAATAGATTGAACTAAAACCATTTCCATTTTATACATGAAAAATCGAAAAATGGAATTGAAGTGAAGGAAAATGGGTGTGATAAGAAGGAAGTCTTTGGAGAGGACAGAACTCTTTCATTCGAAGTCGTTCTTTTTATTACTCACGGGCCATAACAATTGCACCTATTAAGGCAACTAAAAGAATTATAGAAATGAGTTCAAAGGGAAGAAAAAAATCTGTTGCTAAATGAGTCCCAATTTGTTGACCATTATTTAAAAAATCCTGCTCTAAAATCTGGTTTGATCTTGTAGTCCAAATAATACCGTACCATGAAGTATCTGGGACAGTAGTAATTAGTGAAACAAAAAGACTTGTACAAACCAGGGAAGTGACTCCTTCTCCAACGGTCCAAAGACCGAAATCCTTGTAATATTCTGAATCATTCATGAACATCACAGCGAATACGATTAACACATTTATGGCCCCCACGTAAATAAGGAGCTGTGCAGCAGCTACAAAATGGGAATTCGATGGAATATGGAATAGGGATATACAAACCAGAACCAACCCCAAGGAAAAGGCAGAAAAAATTGGATTGGTAAGTAAGACCACTCCCAGACCTCCCAAAATAAGAACCGATCCCAAAAATACTAAAATAAAATCATGTATTGGTCCAGTGAAATCCATTATATGGCAAATAATAGAGAAATAAGCTTAAATGGTTCATGATCTTTTTGACCAGACCGGGAAAAAATAGGTTACCCAACTCTTTTTAGGATATGCTCTGAATGGAATCCAATCCTAGATTGGGGGTTGATATAGAAATTCTCTAGATATATAATAAATATTATTAATTTAGAGAGATGTAGATTTCGAAAAAATCACGGATAATGTCTTTTTGCAAGACATGATTCTGAGCAATGAATCGGAAATCAATAGCTAGGACTTTTACTTATTCGCCGAGCAAAATGGAAGATTTGCTCCTTTAGTAATAGGAATCGGAAATTGGAGTAATTGGTAATCGAATCAAGCGGTTTACCCATTTTTTATTTGATTTGAGTCGAAGTCATAATGGTTCGAATTAAGGAATCTCCAATTACTGACATTGGTAACCGACCCAAGGCAATTTGATTATAATTCAATTCGTGACGATTATAAGTAGAAAGTTCATATTCCTCAGTCATTGATAAACAATTTGTTGGACAATACTCCACACAATTACCACAAAATATACATATTCCGAAATCAATACTATAATTAAGTAATCGTTTCTTTCGAATTTCGGGTTCCAATCTCCAATCAACAATTGGTAAATCTATAGGACATACACGAACACATACTTCACAAGCAATGCATTTATCAAATTCAAAGTGGATTCGACCGCGGAAACGCTCTGATGGAATCCATTTTTGATAGGGATATTGAATAGTTATAGGTAATTGAAGGTTTTAATTTTGTTCAAAATCAAAATAGCAGAAAAGACATGGCAGAGTCTATTAGATTTTCTGAAGTACCTGAAATTTCTAGGATTAGTTTCCGAAAAAGGACTTTACTCGCCCGAAGTAGGAAAATTGCTTTTTGTTAGGTTCTTCGGAGTCTTAGAAAGTTAAAGTTATCGAAATTTATATTTTTTTGCATCTCGTTACCTGCTTTATTAGGTTCGTGATGGGGTTAATTAAATTTTTCATTTTGTTGATTCGTTGGCGGTTACATTCCCAAGTTATTATTTTTTTGGCCTTCCTTGTTTTAGTTTCTTCGGCTCTCCTATTCTAGCTATTTGATAATTGTTTTGACCAAATTTTGGTCACAGGGTCACAGATGGAATTTCACTAATTAAAGTAAATAAAAGTGGAAGAGAGGACAAGAAAGAAAAAATATTACATCAAATGAATTCGTATTATTTATTAGCTAATATATATATATATAACAGAAAAATTATGCGATTAAGGAAACGGAAGTGGAAGTATTTAGGGAAAATTCTCAGGACTGTCTTATTCGATATTCTATTCTATTCTATAGATTTCCATACTAAAAGTAAAAAGGTTTCCATTGTAAAAGTAAAAAAACCACAGGAGGTGATTTTCATGTTCAAATTGTTTCGACTAGCTACTCTAGTCCGTTTATGTATGCAGATAAGCAATTCAGTCGTTGTGGCCGGACTCTTTTATGGATTTCTGACCGCAGGGACCATAGGGCCCTCATATCTCTTGCTTCTTCGAGCTCGGGTTATGGAAGAAGGAAGCGAGAAGGATGTATCCGCAACAACTGGTTTTCTGATGGGGCAGCTCATCATGTTCATATCGATCTATTATGCACCTCTCCATCTAGCATTGGGTACACCTCATACAATAACTATCCTAAGTCTACTTTATCTTTTGGTTTATTTCTTTTGGCGCAATGACAAAGACTTTTTTGATTCGGTAGCGACCACCAGAAATGCAATGCGTAATTTATACACTCAATATGTATTCCTTACTAATATCATTTTTTCACTATTCAACCATTTCGTTTTGCCGAGTTCGACCTTACCCCGAGTAATCAGTATTTATATGTTTCGATGCAACAACAAGACGTTATTTTTAACAAGTAGTTTTGTTGGTTGGTTCATTGGTCACATTTTGTGCATGAAAGGGCTTGAGTTGATATTATTCTGGATACGGCAAAATCGTTCTATTAGATTGAACAGGTACCGTGCGGCAGACTTTAGAAATTCTCTGGAGCGAATCTTTACCATTCTATTATTTCTCTCCTGTGTCTACTATTTAGGCAGAATTCCGTCACCTATTAGGACTCAGGATCAGAAAAAGAAAGAAAAAAAAACCTCGGTAACGGTAGAAAAGGGCCAAAGTGCGGACGAAACAGATGTAGAAATAAACACAACTTCCAAACAGGGGCAAGAAGAATCTGCCGAGGCGGACCGTTCCCTTTTTTCGGAAGATTCAAACAACCTAGATGAAAAACTGAAAGAAAAGAAAGACTTCTTCTGTTCAGAAATGCCTCTTGTGACTTTTCTTTTCGACTATAACCGATGGAATCGGCCATTGCGATATCTAAAAACTAATGGATTTCAAAAGGCTCTAAGAACTGAAATGTCAGACTATTTTTTTTATACATGCCGAAGTGATGGAAAACAAAGAATATCTTTTACATATCCACCAAGTTTGTCAACCTTTTTTGAAATGATAGAAAGAAAGGGGTTTTTGTACACACCAGAAACACTTCCCTCTGATGAATTGTATAATCATTGGATTTATACCAATGAACAAAAACGAAATAGCCTGAGCAACGAACTTTTCCAGCGAATTGACGCTCTAGAAAGGGGGTCTCTTGATCTGGATGTACTCGAAAAAAGGACTCGATTATGTAATGATGAGACTGCGCAAGAATGCTTGCCTAAAAGGTACGATTCTTTTTTGAATGGGCGCTTTCGCGGAACAACCCCAAGCGTTAAGAAGGAAAAGGAGAAGGAAAAGGAGAAGGAAAATGAGAAGGAAAAGGAGAAGGAAAATGATTATTTAATTACCCATGCAGAGGATTCCACTGCGGAGGAGTCCAACGAAAAAATGTGGATAAACAAGTTTCATGGTACCCTTTTCCCTGATTCCCAAGAATTTGAACAAAAACTAGATACATTTGAGGCACAATCAGTATTCTCAGACCAAGGAAAACTGGATTCGGAAAATCAAGTGCCATATTTATTCGGTGCAAGTACAGCTGAACCAAAGGATCAAACAATTCAAAAAAACAAAAAGGAGGGACTTGACCTCAAAGAAATTGGGAAAAGGGTTCCTCGATGGCCATACCAATTGCTTGCCGATTCGGCGGAAAGGGACCTGGCGGAAGAAGAGCCAGACTGGTCTCAGATTATTTCAAGAACCTTCAAAAGTGTATTCATTTTGGATTGGAAAGACTATTATACTAAGCGGGGGAAGGCAGAGGAGTATGATGACGAGGATAATGATACTGCGGAGATTATAATACGTTATTCGAAACAATCAGATTTTAATCGAGATTTAATCAAAGGATCCGTACGCGCTCAAAGACGTAAAACAGTTATTTGGAAACTATTTCAAACAAATCTGCATTCCCCACTTTTTTTGGACAGAATAGACACAATTTTCTCCCCAATACTGAAAATTATGAATCCAATCTTTATGAATCCAATCTTTAGGATCTTTAGGAATTGGATAGGAAAAGGCGTGGAAGTGAAACCTTGGGATTACGAGGAAGACGAGTCACAAGAAGGAGAGGACAAGGCACAAGAAAGGGGGGACAGGGCACAAGAAAGGGAGGACGGGGCACAAGAAAGGGAAGACGAGGCAGACGCCGAAGCAGAAAAAAGGGAGAACGCGGAGGAGGAGCGACTAGAAATAGCAGAACTGTGGGATAGTACTCCGTATGCGCATAGAATAAGGGGGTATTTGTTACTAGCCCACTCAATTCTTAGAAAATATATTGTATTACCGTCATTGATTATAGCCAAAAACTTTAGCCTTATTTTATTATTTCCAGTTCAATTCAAAAAAAAATCCCCGGAGTGGTACAAAGATTGGGACGAAGATTGGAAGGCGTGGGGCAGAGAAATTCATGTTAACTGTACTCACAATGGCGTTACAATATCCGAAACAGAATTTCCGCAAAATTGGTTAACAGACGGTATGCAAATAAAAATCCTCTTCCCTTTTCGTCTTCGGTACAGTTTTCAACTACGACCCCATCAGAAACAGAAAGATCCAATGCAAAAGAAAAGAAAAAAAGCAAAATCTTCTTTTTTAACAACCTGGGGAATGGAAACGGAACGGCCTTTTGGTGCTCCCCGAGAAGACCCTCATCCTCTTGAACCTATTTATAAAGAATTTGAAAAACGAATTAGAGAAGCAAAAAAAAAAAGTTTTCAATTGTTAAAAAAAAAGGCAAAATGGATTCTAGACCCGTTTATCAAAATCAAACAACGTGAAACAGGAAATCTAAATAAAAAATTTGGAGTGAGGGAAGGGTATGAATTGAGTGAAACTCAAAATGATAAAAATTTTCTAATAAGGAATCAGATTTTGGATGACTCGTCTAGTCGAATTCAATCTATGGATTGGACAAAATATTCACTTACAGAACAAAAAATAAAGGATCTGTCCGATCGGACAAGTACAATCAGAAATCAAATTGAAAAAATAACAAACGACAAGAAAACAAAATTTTCAATACCCGATAGAAATATTATTCCTAGCGGGGCGAGTTTTGCTGAGAAAAGATTAGACTCCTCAAAAAACCTTTTGCAAATAGTAAAAAGAAAAAATGTGCGATTAATAAGGAAAGGGCGGTTTTTTTTGGTATTTTTCAGTGAAAGTCTTGTCTCTCAAAGTCTCATTCGTATTTCGAACCATATTGTAGAAATGTGTCTTGAATTACTTCAATTAAAAAAAATAATTCTTGATACATACAGTTACTTTAAGCAAACAAATCACGAAGGAATTGATGCAAATCCAATTCATTGGATTTCGACTATAAAAAAGAAGTTTTCTAATATTGGTAATAAAAATTCAAAGACTTTTTGTGAGATAGTTTCCTTGTCACAAGCATACGTATTTTACAAATTATCACAAAGACCAGGTATTCACAAATATCCCTTGAAATTTGTCCTTCAATATTCCCCAACATCTCTTTTTCTTAAAGAGAGAATAAAGAATTTTTTTGGAACACAAGGAATATTTCATTTCGACTCAAGGCATAAAGAACATGGAAATGCAGAACTGACTGAATGGAAAAAATGGTTAAGCGGCCACTATCAATATGATTTATCTCAGACTAGATTGTCTAAATTTATGTCGCAAAAGTGGCGCAATCGGATCAATCAAAGTTGTTATGAAAAAAACCAATTAATTCTTTTTGAGAACCAAAAAGAAAAAGCAGCTTCATTATTGGTTAAAACAAAAACAGAAAAATTAAAAAAACATTACAAATATGATCTTTTATCACATAGCTATATTAATTATGGAGAAAGAAAGGATTGTTCTATTTATAGATTGCCGTTACAAGGAAAGGAAGGTCCAGGAATTCCCTCGAAGTACATCACGTATAAACCTGATTTTTTTTCTATCCGGAGATATAGTCGAAAAAATTCGGATAGAAAATATTTGGATTGGCAAATCATCTGTTTTCTAAAGACGAGACATATTGAGACCTGGATCAATAAAAAAACTAAGATTGCGACTCATTATTCTCCAATAATTAATACAATTGATAAAAAAGATCTTTTTTATTACACGATTCATAAAAAATGCAATTCATCTCAAAACAAAAACGAATCCCCCCCCCCCAAAAAAAAAAACCATCCGTTTGACTGGATGGGAATGAATAAAGCAAGACTAACTCACACTCAGCGCAGTAAGAACTCCATTTATGAAAAATATAGGATGAACCCGTGGATCATACCAATCAAATTACTTCTTTTCGAGTTTAATAAAAATCAAAACATTCGTGATAGTCATGAAAAAAAAAATACCAAAGAAAACGAAAAAAAGGATCTTGAATTAGAGAATCAAAATCAAGAAGAAAAAAAGCCGCCTGGCCAAGAAAATCCTAGATTAAATCGACCAAACCAAGGGAAGCCTAAATCAAATCAACAACAAGATGTTAAACAAGAGTCTGGCGCATCAGACATTGAAAAAGATAAAAAGAAGAAAAAGCAAGGGAAAAAGAAGAAGAAGTGGAAACCACTAACCGACCTAGACATCTACCTGAAAAAGAAAAATAAAAGTTACGTTGGTTTTCAGTTGACATGGACCAATCTTTTTGAGGAAAATTTAATCAATGTTATTAATATCTTTAGTTTCCTGCTTAGGATGAGAGATCCAAGGGAACTGGCTATATCCTTTTTTCGAAGAAAAGAAATGCCTCTGTCGATTCTAAAGTATTATAAACCTAAACTTACTCTGGAAAGTGAATCTGAACTTACTCTGGAAAGTGAATCTGAACTTACTCTGGAAAGTGAACCTGAACTTACTCTGGAAAGTGAACTTCAACCTACTCTGGAAAGTGAACTTAAGCTTACACTGGAAAGTGAACCTGAACCTCCAATTCTAGTTCCTACCGCGCTAGAAAGTGGAGAAATACTAATCAAACCAGTTCGTATACCTAGAAAATGGGATGGTCCATTAATTATGTATCAAACCATAGCTATTTCACTGATCTATAAGAATAAACACCCAATGACTCTTAATAGAAAAACGAATCGAAAATGCCAAGAAAAACAGAATGTTGATAGGAATGATTTTTCTGAATTCATTACAAAAACAAAACAGGAAAAGATGGTTGAGAATATAGCTGAAAATCGTTATGATTTGCTTGTTCCTGAAAATATTTCATCTCCTAGACGTCGTAGAGAATTGCGAATTCTAATTTGTTTAAATTCCGGGAAGGGAAATTTGGATGTTGTGGGTAAAAAGAAAGTATTTTGCAACGAGAACAACGTAAGGAACTGTAGTCCACTTTTAACTACTAGTAAGCATCTTGATATAGAGACAACTCAATTCATTAAATTGAAATTTTTTCTTTGGCCAAATTACCGATTCGAAGATTTAGCTTGTATGAATCGCTATTGGTTTGATACTAGTAATGGTATCCGTTTCGGTATGTTAAGGATAAAGATGTATCCACGCTTGAGAATTCGTTGATGATATACTTATCATAAGATATCTTTGTAACAAGCTAACAAGTAAAATCATAAGATATCTTTGTAACAAGCTAACAAGTAAAAATTTGAATTCGAGGTATGAATTCTATGACAACTTTCAACTTACCCTCTCTTTTTGTGCTTTTAGTGGGCCTAGTAGTTCCCGCAATTGCAATGGCTTCTTTCTCTCTTCATCTTCAAAAGAACAAGATTCTCTAGATCCGAAGCAAATCCCTTCGAGTTCTTTCAAGACCCGCACTTGATCATAATATAGATTTCTGAAATAGCGTACAAGATACAGATTCCTACATGCCTAAGATCTCGGATCGTTTTTATTTTGTGGGCTAGGGAACCAAAAATGGAAACTGGCCCAAATCTATTCGAAGATTGAGGAGGAACATGAATTCCGTAAAACCGAGTTTGATGCAATCGAACTCTTATGGAACGACATTCAAACTTTGAAGGCTCGAATCAACGAGCAAAGAATACTGGAACAGACTCAGCTAAGGCGGGGCACGCGCGTCGCGGGCGGCGACAGCTCGGAGCGAGTTCCAGTTCGTTCCTCCCTAAATCCAGGGAATAGTGCAATCCGTCGGACCAGTTCTACCGGTCCTTCTGATTCAGAAACTCTTCAGATTGGGGCGGGAGAAAATGATTCGAGCTACGAGTAAGTCTTTCTATAGATTTGTGAAATAGCGTACAAACTACAAATTCCTACATGCCTCAGATCTCGTCTCGTTTTTATTTTTGTGAGATTTCGTAAAAGACGTAGTAAAGTGCAATTCAAAAAACAAAAGGGGGACTCTATGGCTAACAAAGGATGGTGGGATAACTGGTGGTTTGACAAGTTCCTAAAGCCGTTTCTGGATAACACAAAACAAAAACCCAATTGGTTTGGGAATCTGGTGATTATGACTGCGGATATAGTCCTAATTTCAGTGACACTAACGATGATCATCTGGCCAAGACGGCCGCCGGTCACCCCCCCCCCTCCCCCGTCGACTTCAAGTACGTTGCGCGAGGGGGCAACAGCTGATGCTGATGATCCCTACGAAAGAAATACCCTTTCATTTTCATTAGCAAGTGCGGGAGCTGCCTTGTGGCTGACTGGTGAGAGCAGACTCCTCTCTCTGCATTTGGAATTGGACTTCAAACGATCACTTCTCATAGAGAAAGAAGGGCTTATCGTTAGTAGTAAGGCCACAACTGAGTATCTCAAAAATGGTGAGGCGCTAATAAGGAGGCTAGAGGGTCCCGACCTAGAAAGACAATTGGAACTGTATACAAAACTAACAACGGAAGAGACATTACGAGAAACCGAATTGAAGTCGATCGAACTCTTAAAGTTCGAAATAGACACTTTGGAAGTTAGAATCAAGGCGCAAAGTCTAATGAACCAAACAAGATCCACAGCAGCGAGGCGCGTGCGTCGCGGGCGGCGACAGCTCAGAATGAGTTCCGATTCTTCCGCCCTCGATCGAAGGAATAGTGCAATCCGTCGGACCAGTTCTACCGGTCCTTCTGATTCAGAAACTCTAAGGAATAGTGCAATCCATCGGCCCAGTTCTACCAGTCCTTCTGATTCAGAAACTCGTCGGATTGGGGCGGGAGAAAATGACTCGGGCTACGAGTAAGTCTTTATATAGATTTGTGAATATAGGGTACAAGATACAGCTTCCTCCGAACACATACATAAGATCTCTTCTCTTTCTTATGTATGTGGAATCGGGATCGGTGGATACGGGTTTCAAGGTTTTGTGGGTGGAAAATTATACGTTACTATGCATAGACGAATCCAATTTGAAATTGGATTGATTATTAATTAAATCAACATTAGTGTGTATTGTATCCCAAATTAAAACGAATGTCATTATTTTTCTTGATTGGTCAAATCCATATCTGTAAAAACTAAAAATAAAATAAGGAGGGGTAAGGACTCTTTTTATGGTAAAAAGTACATTCATTTCAGTTATTGCGCAAGAAAAAAACAAGGGGTCTATTGAATTTCAAGTATTCAGTTTCACCAATAAACTAAAGAAAGTAACTTCACATTTAAAATTACACAAAAAAGATTATTTATCTCAGAGAGGTTTACAGAAAACTCTGGGAAAACGTCAACGGTTGCTGACGTATTTGTCAAATAAAAATAGAGTACGTTATAAAGAATTAATAGATCAGTTGGATATTCGGGAGTTAAAAACTCGTTAAGTTAAGTGATAAGTTAATTGGAAGAACCCTTGAAAGTAGCATTATTTGATTTTTCAGAGCTTGAATTTTGATGAACTTTAGTTCGTTTTCAGCAATTCATAGAATATTGATCCTGAATCGGGGAAAACGCGTATGAATGTACCGACTACAAAAAAAGACCTCATGATAGTCAATATGGGTCCTCACCACCCATCAATGCATGGCGTTCTTCGCCTCATCATTACTCTCGACGGTGAAAATGTTATTTACTGTGAACCTATATTGGGTTATTTACACAGAGGGATGGAAAAAATTGCGGAAAACCGAACAATTATACAATATCTACCTTATGTAACACGTTGGGATTATTTAGCTACTATGTTTACGGAGGCAATAACAGTAAACGCCCCAGAACGTTTAGGAAATATTCAAATACCTAAAAGAGCTAGCTATATCAGAGTCATTATGTTGGAATTGAGTCGCATAGCTTCTCATCTGTTATGGCTCGGCCCTTTTATGGCAGATATTGGTGGGCAGACGCCTTTCTTCTATATTTTCAGAGAGAGAGAATTGATATATGATCTATTCGAAGCTGCCACAGGTATGCGACTGATGCATAATTTTTTTCGTATCGGAGGAATCGCTGCTGATTTACCTCATGGTTGGGTAGATAAATGTTTTGATTTCTGTGAGTATTTTTTAACAGGAATTGCTGAATATCAAAAGCTTATTACGCGGAATCCTATTTTTTTGGGCCGAGTTGAAGGAGTGGGCATTGTTAGTGGGGAGGAAGCCATAAATTGGGGTTTATCTGGGCCAATGCTACGGGCTTCCGGACTCCAATGGGATCTTCGTAAAATTGATCATTATGAGTGTTATGATGAATTTGATTGGGAAGTACAATGGCAAAAAGAGGGGGATTCATTAGCCCGTTATTTTGTCCGAATCAGTGAAATGATGGAATCCATAAAAATGATTCAACAAGCTCTAGAAGGACTTCCTGGGGGGCCCTATGAGAATTTTGAAGTCCGGCGCTTTGGTGGAGAAAGGGATTCAGAGTGGAATGATTTTGAATATCGATTCATTAGTAAAAAACCATCTCCGGCTTTTGAATTGTTGAAACAAGAGCTTTATATGAGAGTGGAGGCTCCAAAGGGAGAATTGGGAATTTTTTTGATAGGGGATCAGAGTCTTTTTCCCTGGAGATGGAAAATTCGTCCACCGGGTTTTATCAATTTGCAAATTCTTCCTCAGCTAGTTAAAAGAATGAAATTGGCGGATATTATGACGATACTAGGGAGTATAGATATCATTATGGGAGAAGTTGATCGTTGAAATGCTAATTGATACAACGGAAGGACGGGCTATTAATTCTTTTTCTCGATTGGAATCCTTAAAAGAGGTGTATGGGCTCACACGCTTGCTTGTACCTATTTTTATTCCTCTATTTGGAATCACAATAGGGATATTTATAATTGTGTGGTTAGAAAGAAAAATATCTGCAGGAGTACAACAACGTATGGGACCTGAATACGCGGGTCCTTTTGGAATTCTTCAAGCTCTAGCCGATGGGACAAAACTACTTTTTAAAGAAGATCTTCTCCCATCTAGAGGAGATATTCGTTTATTTAGTTTTGGACCGTCCATAGCAGTTATATCTATTTTACTAAGTTATTCAGTAATTCCTTTTAGCTACCGGCTTGTTCTAGCGGATCTCAGTATAGGGGTTTTTTTATGGATTGCCGTTTCAAGTATTGCTCCTTTTGGACTTCTTATGGCAGGATATGGTTCGAATAATAAATATTCCTTTTTAGGTGGGCTACGGGCTGCTGCTCAATCGATTAGTTATGAAATACCATTAACTCCATGTGTTTTATCCATATCTCTACGTGCGATTCGTTTGGACATGAGCTGTTACCTATTTCTTTTATTTCTAGGAAAGAAAGGAGTGAAACGTATTGAGTAGATATCTTCATTTTTTGATTCATCATTCCAGATAATGAACTCAATCAGATAAGTTCTATGAGTGAAACAAAACAGCTTATAAATTTGCAGTAAAAAGATGAAGTCTCATTCCCTATGTGCGAGAGTTAAGCATCCATAAGCAGAATAAATTACCCCAAGATTCGTTAATTACAAATCAAGGTTTGACGCGATTCGAAAAGAGCAACTATATGGAGTTTTCACTATTGTCGGTCATAACGGGGGTTGTGCAAAAATGAGTGGGCGGTTAGGAATACTAAGGTACATAATGGATTCGTAATGGAGATAATCTAAGTTACCTAACTAGGTCTCTCCGCATAAAAGGAATTGGGGTGGGGGCTTTAAGTTAGTAGAAACGATCAAGCAGTACTTCCCCAGGATCCCGATCCTGAGTATGCTCCTACCCATTGGTTAAAGAAATGGCTATCAGAAACGAAGTAACCTTTTTTTAGAGCTTCCTTGTCTTTTTCTATGAAATGTGAAAGAAGAACCGGAACGAAAGAAATATGCAATGGAAAACGAAAATTGTATGTATATTCATACAGAGAGAATTATTATCATGATTCATGAACTCATGTAATGCCTACTCTTTTTTCGTAATCGAAAAAAGTCGAAATTAAAATGAGTATTTTATTTTGATTGAAGGATTATGGTATTACTGAACGAAGCAAAATTACATTTTTTGAAATTAGAAATATACATTAGAACTAGAAAGGGTGAGATCAATTCAGAAGCACCTTTTTGTTATTAGAGCAGACAGAATTGGATTGGTATAATGTGGGACTTTTCGATCCATCTTTACTCTATCTACTCAACTAATATATTGAGATAATAACGAGCCCGTCCTTAGATTTTTTTATGACGACCATCGAGGAGCCGTATGAGGTGAAAGGCTCATGTACGGTTCTGCAATAGCGATGGCAGCAGTGATGTTATCACCGACTATGATTATCTAACAGTTCAAGTACAGTTGAAATAGTTGAGGCACAGTCCAAATATGGTGTTTGGGGTTGGAATCTGTGGCGTCAACCTATAGGATTTATGGTTTTTCTAATTTCTTCCCTAGCCGAATGTGAAAGATTACCCTTTGATTTACCCGAAGCGGAGGAAGAATTAGTCGCAGGTTATCAAACCGAATATTCGGGTATCAAATTTGGTTTATTTTACGTTGCTTCCTATCTAAATTTACTAGTCTCTTCGTTATTTGTAACAGTTCTTTACTTGGGCGGTTGGAATCTCTCTATTCCGTTCATATTCATTCCTAATTTTTTCCGAATAAATGAACTGAGTAGAGTTTTTGGAATAACAATTGGTATTTTGATTACATTAGCAAAAGCTTATTTGTTCCTGTTCATTTCTATCACAACAAGATGGACTTTGCCTAGGATGAGAATGGACCAATTATTAAATTTTGGGTGGAAATTTCTTTTACCTATTTCTCTCGGTAATCTATTATTGACAACTTCTTCCCAACTCCTTTCCTTGTAAAGATATAAGACATTCATTGTATTTTTGATTCATACTTTTTCTTAAATATAAATAAGAGAAAGAAAATTTCAATTATTCATAGAGATTTACAATATGCTTCCTCTGATAACTGGGTTCATGAATTATGGTCACCAAGCCGTAAGAGCGGCAAGGTATATCGGCCAAAGTTTCATAATTACTTTATCTCATACGAGCCGTTTACCTATAACTATTCAATATCCCTATCAAAAATGGATTCCATCAGAGCGTTTCCGCGGTCGAATCCACTTTGAATTTGATAAATGCATTGCTTGTGAAGTATGTGTTCGTGTATGTCCTATAGATTTACCAATTGTTGATTGGAGATTGGAACCCGAAATTCGAAAGAAACGATTACTTAATTATAGTATTGATTTCGGAATATGTATATTTTGTGGTAATTGTGTGGAGTATTGTCCAACAAATTGTTTATCAATGACTGAGGAATATGAACTTTCTACTTATAATCGTCACGAATTGAATTATAATCAAATTGCCTTGGGTCGGTTACCAATGTCAGTAATTGGAGATTCCTTAATTCGAACCATTATGACTTCGACTCAAATCAAATAAAAAATGGGTAAACCGCTTGATTCGATTACCAATTACTCCAATTTCCGATTCCTATTACTAAAGGAGCAAATCTTCCATTTTGCTCGGCGAATAAGTAAAAGTCCTAGCTATTGATTTCCGATTCATTGCTCAGAATCATGTCTTGCAAAAAGACATTATCCGTGATTTTTTCGAAATCTACATCTCTCTAAATTAATAATATTTATTATATATCTAGAGAATTTCTATATCAACCCCCAATCTAGGATTGGATTCCATTCAGAGCATATCCTAAAAAGAGTTGGGTAACCTATTTTTTCCCGGTCTGGTCAAAAAGATCATGAACCATTTAAGCTTATTTCTCTATTATTTGCCATATAATGGATTTCACTGGACCAATACATGATTTTATTTTAGTATTTTTGGGATCGGTTCTTATTTTGGGAGGTCTGGGAGTGGTCTTACTTACCAATCCAATTTTTTCTGCCTTTTCCTTGGGGTTGGTTCTGGTTTGTATATCCCTATTCCATATTCCATCGAATTCCCATTTTGTAGCTGCTGCACAGCTCCTTATTTACGTGGGGGCCATAAATGTGTTAATCGTATTCGCTGTGATGTTCATGAATGATTCAGAATATTACAAGGATTTCGGTCTTTGGACCGTTGGAGAAGGAGTCACTTCCCTGGTTTGTACAAGTCTTTTTGTTTCACTAATTACTACTGTCCCAGATACTTCATGGTACGGTATTATTTGGACTACAAGATCAAACCAGATTTTAGAGCAGGATTTTTTAAATAATGGTCAACAAATTGGGACTCATTTAGCAACAGATTTTTTTCTTCCCTTTGAACTCATTTCTATAATTCTTTTAGTTGCCTTAATAGGTGCAATTGTTATGGCCCGTGAGTAATAAAAAGAACGACTTCGAATGAAAGAGTTCTGTCCTCTCCAAAGACTTCCTTCTTATCACACCCATTTTCCTTCACTTCAATTCCATTTTTCGATTTTTCATGTATAAAATGGAAATGGTTTTAGTTCAATCTATTCTAGTACCAATACCTTCCTTTGTTCTGCACTTGTGAGATTCGAGTCAATAAAATGGATTAAGGTGGAGTTTTTGTTCCTATTGAAAGCAAATAAATCCAGATTGATGAGGGGTTGGTCACTGATGCTTGAACATGCACTTTTTTTTAGTGCCTATTTATTTTCTATCGGTATTTATGGATTGATCACAAGTCGAAATATGGTCAGAGCACTTATGTGTCTTGAGCTTATACTGAATGCGGTTAATTTGAATTTCGTAACATTTTCTGATTTCTTTGATAGTCGCCAATTAAAAGGAGACATTTTCGCGATTTTTGTGATAGCTATTGCAGGCGCTGAAGCCGCTATTGGACCTGCTATTGTTTCGTCAATTCATCGTAACAGAAAATCCACTCGTATCAATCAATCGAACTTGCTGAATAAATAGCGGTAATCATCGAAATACTTAATCGAATATTCACCAATTCAAATTGGTATGTACGATAGAAACAAACATAGGCCCATGTTTGTTGCTAAAACGTAATAAATCAAAGTATCTTGGACCGCTATCATGAGCAGATCCAGAAGTCAATTGATTCGAAATCGATTCTGGTAAACCCTCGATTCGTCTGGTGTCTACCATATATGATTCCTTTATGATTTTACTAGATCGAAAATTTATGACGTTCAAAAAGTGGATAGATACCATGTCACATTCAGTAAAGATTTATGATACATGTATAGGGTGTACTCAATGTGTGCGAGCCTGCCCCACAGATGTATTAGAAATGATACCTTGGGACGGATGTAAAGCTAAGCAAATTGCTTCTGCCCCAAGAACAGAAGACTGTGTAGGTTGTAAGAGGTGTGAATCCGCTTGTCCAACAGATTTCTTGAGTGTCCGGGTTTATTTATGGCATGAGACAACGCGAAGCATGGGGCTAGCTTATTGATACGTTCTAGAAAACTCTACTTGAACCCATTTTTTTCTCCTTACCGACAAAAACCCGTACTCGATCAAAAAGATTATTTCGAGCACGGGTTTTTTGGTCAAAGTGTATCTTGTCTTTACCACGAATTCTTTTCCTTGGTTAACAATAATTGTGATTTTGCCGATATCCGCGGGTTCTTCCATTTTCTTTTTTCCTCATAGGGGAAATAAGATGATTAGGTGGTATACTCTCTCTATATGCACACTAGACCTACTTCTAACGACCTATGCATTCTGTTATCATTTCCAATTTGACGATCCCTTAATCCAATTAGAACAGGATTTTCGATGGATCCATTTTTTTGATTTTCACTGGAGACTCGGAATCGATGGAATTTCCATCGGACCCGTTTTACTGACGGGATTCATCACTACTTTAGCGACTTTAGCGGCTCGGCCAGTGACTCGGGATTCACGATTGTTCCATTTCCTGATGTTAGCAATGTACAGCGGCCAAATAGGATCATTTTCTTCTCGAGATCTTTTACTTTTTTTTATCATGTGGGAGTTCGAATTAATTCCTGTTTACCTACTTCTATCCATGTGGGGAGGAAAGAAACGTTTGTACTCAGCTACAAAGTTTCTTTTGTACACTGCAGGGGGTTCTGTTTTTCTATTAATGGGAGTTCTGGGCATGGGTTTCTATGGTTCCAACGAAGCAACCTTACATTTTGAAACCTCAGCGAATCAATCGTATCCGGTGGCATTGGAAATACTATTCTATTTTGGATTTCTTATTACTTATGCTGTCAAATCACCGATTATACCCTTACATACATGGTTACCAGATACCCATGGGGAGGCACATTACAGTACGTGTATGCTTCTAGCCGGAATCTTATTAAAAATGGGAGCGTATGGATTGGTTCGGATCAATATGGAATTCTTACCCCACGCTCATTCTATGTTTTCTCCCTGGTTGATGATAATAGGTACAGTTCAAATAATCTATGCAGCTTCAACATCTCCTGGCCAACGCAATTTAAAAAAGAGAATAGCCTATTCTTCTGTATCTCATATGGGTTTTACAATTATAGGAATTGGTTCTATAACCGATACAGGACTAAATGGAGCCATTTTACAAATCATTTCTCACGGATTTATTGGTGGTGCGCTTTTTTTCTTGGCAGGAACGAGTTACGATAGAATACGTCTTGTTTATCTCGACGAAATGGGCGGAATAGCTATCCCAATGCCTAAAATATTTACAATGTTCAGTAGCTTCTCGATGGCTTCTCTTGCATTGCCGGGAATGAGTGGTTTTGTTGCCGAATTGGTAGTCTTTTTTGGAATAATTACCAGTCCAAAATCTCTTTTAATGCCAAAAATACTCATTACTTTTGGAATGGCAATTGGAATGATAGTAACTCCTATTTATTCATTATCTATGTCACGCCAGATGTTCTATGGATACAAGCAATTTCCCGCCCCAAACTCTTCTTTTTTGGATTCTGGACCACGAGAACTTTTTGTTTCGATCTGTATCTTTCTACCCTTAATAGGGATTGGTATTTATCCGGATTTCCTTCTCTCACTATCCGTTGACAAGGTAGAAGCTATCCTATCGAATTACTTTTATAGATAAGATAGTTTTCATGAATAAGATAGAAAATAATGCTATGATTTCAAAAACCATTCGCTGGACAATGAAAAAAAAGAAGTCTTCTTTTTCCTTATCTTAAGGAAAAAGAAAATGAAGTCCATTCGAATCAGATACGTTTGGCGTTTTTGAGAACCATTGGAATCACTACTGGATTCCAATGGTTCTCAAAAACTCACACAAACTTCAGACTATGCTATGTTCCTATAGATTGGGTCGCTTCTTCAATTCGATGTTAATGTGAATGAGCCATAACTATGTAATCCTATTCCTAATAGATTGACCCCAAAATAACATATCCAAATTATAAGAAATCCAAGAGAAGCCACAATTGCGGAATTCGTGCCTTGAACATTTTGATTTGTTCTCATATGTAAATAAATTGCAAATAGGGTCCAAGTAATAAATGCCCAAGTTTCCTTGGGATCCCAATTCCAATACGACCCCCATGCCTCATTAGCCCATACCGCGCCCGAAAGAATACCTATGGTTAAAAAGAGAAACCCTAGACTAATGACACGATAACTCCAACGATCCAATTGCTGAATCAACTGATACATGTGATAATTTCTAACTGAAAGAAAAAAAGTGTTTCGTAAAACACTGCCTCTTTCATTTGCGTATTGGATCTCATCAAAAACAAATGACCCTGTTACTAAATGATTTCTTTTGCCAAAAATATCTATGCGTGTTCGAAATGTAATGACTAGAAGCGCTACTGAGAATAACGAGCCGCATAAAAGAGCTGCATAGCTCAATACCATCATACTTACGTGCATCATTAACCACTGAGATTGGAGAGCAGGTACTAATATTGTGGATTGATGCATTTCTGCTAAAAGACCTGAAGTAACAAAGCCTTGAGTCAAAATAGTACTTGGCGCGGTTATTGCGCTTAAATGGGTTTTTTGGTTCCTAAAATGTGGAACCATATGAATAATGGAAAAACCCCACGAAAGAAACATTATTGATTCATATAAATCACTTAAGGGGAAATGTCCCGAAGAAATCCAACGAGTAACTAACAATCCTGTTATACAGAAAAAGGTAGCTATCATGCCTTTTTCTGACGAATTATAGAGTCCTAGCGTTTCGTAGACTAATAATAAGGTTAGTAAATAAATACTAATTACAATTGAAACGATCGAAAAAGAAATGTGAGTGAATATATGTTGTAAAGTCGAGAATATCATAAAACAATCCTAAAATAAAAAAGAAAAGGGGGATCCTTCAAGACTGGAATGGAAATAAGGAATTCCATTCATTATTCATTAGAATGATTTATTGTATCTCTTTTCGAAGATGCCGCCACTCGGACTCGAACCGAGATGCTCTAGCACTGCTTCCTAAGAGCAGCGTGTCTACCGATTTCACCATAGCGGCTTACTCGAAAACATAATAGCCCATCCATATTCAATCGTCGAGATTCTAAGGAGTCAATTCAATCAAATCTTTTTTAGGGAATCTGACAATCAATGAAAAAACACTCGTTTAAATTACTAATTGAACGTTCAACAATCATTAGTATTGTGGGATCGTAGGGTGTTAGGTTTCACTTTCACAAAGAGCTTTCCATTGGTTTCACTTCGCCTGGAATGGAAATGCAGCAGTTGGAACTAGATAGTTCTGTCCTCTATCCAGGCATAGAACTAAAAGGTTTCAATCTTTCTCGGAATTTTAGCGTACTTCAAAAAAAAAAAAAAAGATTCTATATTTCTAAAGAAAAGAAAGCTCTCAAGATCTATATATAGATATAGATCTTGATGGATTCCACAGCCCAAATATAGGACCCGTATTTGGACTACATATTAGGAATACATAATCCAAAAAAATCCTTCCTAAAGGAAAAAGAAGACTTTTCTTTTAGTTAGTGTATTATGAAAAGTGAATCGATGAGGAAAATGACAACCCCCATCTCACAAATTAGAAAAACCTACTAAAAAGAAAGCTAAAACTTTGTATCTTGTCCTTCACTACTTCGTCAAAAAACGGAGAATACAGTAAGCAGAGGACTTCTTATTCTGCATACCGCAATAACCAGTCCCGTCTCGTATTGATCCGTTGAAAAGAAAAATATGAGTTAATGGGAATCCTTCATTTTAGAAATAACAATGAAATAACAATTCAGGGAGTCATATTGATTCAGATTCTTCCAAGACTTGGTTCTTTTTTTTTTTTGTTTTTTTTGTCGTACAAAAAACTTTTCGAATTCCCGGTAGAAAGAGATTTCGCTAATGAAAATGCTTTTCTCGCTGCCCAATACCCCTTTTTTTTCCAAATATTTTTACGAATACGCTTTTTTGACAGAGAAGTACGTTTCTTTGGAACCGCCATTCAAAAATGAAGAGGTTGCTCATTGTTTAGAGTTGGATGTGAAAGACATGTATTGTTCGGATTATTCTTTTTATTTTATTCTATTTATTCCCTAGATGAGACTTCCTTGATAACATACAATGGAGATACGCGTGCCTTGCATAGACTATTCCTAGGTAAAAAATGGGATAGGTTCTTTTTTAGGGGAACCTTTTTTACAACATACAATATCCGAAGAAAGAAGAATTCCTACTGATTGGTACCTTTCTATCCGAACCCTCATTCGAATCTATATCGTAACGTAAGAGAGGTTTTCGAATTCCCCCTAAATACTTAGTTTAGTTCCACTATAGCTCGTCCGGGGTCGCCGGGGAGCTCTCGTCCTGCCCCGCAGCGCTGGATTCCTGGCGCAGTGAGCCGACCTGAAGGCGCGCCTTTTTGGGCTTCCTTGTGGAGCCGCAGGGTGATTGACCTTTGGCTCAACTTAACCCCGGGAATTTGACTGCTCCTGCGGAGGGAATAGCAGCAGCCTTCTGGGCCCTCTCTCGTAACTCGGCCTTCTCTTTTTCTAAGACGGAAATTTCTTCGAGTAAGACGGAAATCGATTCCTCCAATTTTTTTCGGCGGTTGAGCTCGCTTGTCAAATAGTCATCCCTTCTTTTCACTAAATCGCTCGGGCGCTCGACCTGCTTTAAGGAGGAAAGTCGTGCGTTTAGCAGTGTATATCCTTTGTGTAGTTTGGTAGATAGTTCTATGAATTCGAATTGGTTTGCTGACACTTGGTCAGTCTTAGTTTTGATTTCCAGATCTATCTCCTCGAGTTGAGTCGCCGTGAGTTCAGTCTCCGCGAGTTCACCCTCTTCCATCTCACCCTCCTTCATTTCAGTCTCTTCCATCTCACCCTCCTCCATTTCGGTCGGAAGATCCCGAACCCAAATAGTCGCTGCAGGACGCGGCGGATTCGAAGAATCTTTCGGGAAGAAAAAACCCCAAAAGAAATTCACACTACCAAAGAACCCCCAACACAAGACGGCCCCTCTAAGAAAGAGAGATCACAGAGTTTTCAACATGGTCATTTTTTTTTCACTCTTGAGCCGAAGCTCCCTAGAGAATGAAAATGGTTAATGATATTAAGGTTGAAATATCATAACCCGGTGAATTCCATAATTTCAAATTTTATGGATCCTGTGTGTGATTGAGTGAATTGAATGTTTGTTTCTCTTTTCGATCTGTCTCAGATCAAAAGAGATTTTTGTGGTTATTATCTATCTATTTTATAGAAATAGATAGACCTCTTTCCGTTTTGGATCATGGATAAACAGATCTATTGATCCATAATAAAATCATACCTCGCCAATACAATATTGTCAACATGACAATAGGAAGGTTGCAACCACCAAAATGGAATCAAACCAAAAAGATTTGTCCCTTACCTAGAGAATCTACTTCTCCCGATTTTTTGAAGACCGCAAGATCTTCGCATAAGCGGCGAATCTCCTCCTTTTTTCATTTTATTTGGAGAGGTAGATTGTCTAGATACGCACCAAAACTTCTCACTGCAGCCCTTGGTCGCTCCCCTGACTTTAAGGAGGAAAGTTCGTTGTTTATCCAGGTACGCCCGGCACGGAGGTTGTTTTGTAATTGTATGCACTGCTTCAGGTTTGCGATTTCCAGGTCACTTTTGGCACGGATTTGCAGAAGTATCGACTGTTCCACTTTCGCGTAATACTGTTGCAACGCCGCCTCCTGCAATGTCGGAGACGAACTTGACTCGGCATGGTCGACGCTCCGATGCTCGGTGTCTTCTTGACTTTCTGCGGCTACAGTGTCATCTTGTTCTTGCAGTACGGCCTAAAGTTCCCTTGCGAGACTTGCCTGCGAGGCGTGCGTTTCGACCGTTCCACTCGACCCACCATGGTCGACTTGACTTGCTGCGGCTACAGTGTCATCCTGTTCTCGCAGTACAGTTGAAACTTCGGGGGGCCGCCGCGGAGTTAAGGGAGTTTTTGGTTTACCGAATAACCAACCACATAGAATCCCAAAACTCCAATTGAGAACCTCCTAAAGCCACTCCAAAGTCTCATCTCACCCGCGTCTGCTATTGTGTCGGTCCATCTCTTCTAGGAATGATTGCTCGGCTTCGTCCCAGAGGTCAGCCTCGTCGTCCAAGAAGTTCTCCACGCCCCACTTACTTTACTACTTTACTCGTCGTCTTCCCTCGGATTTGGCGGAGGCTTCGGTTTCGGGAACAACCACTTCGGGAACAACCACTTCGGGAACAACCACCCAAAAAGCAAAATAAGAGCATTTAACTCCCTGAATATCGACGTTACAGCATGGAACACAGTCCCAGATCGCGCCATGTTGTCAAACATGGTTACCAGACCTTGAAAGAGATTAACCACTCGCTTAGTCAGTAGAAAGAGATTAAGCAATAGCTTAATCAGTTGTTTAGTCATTTCAGACTCCGTGATTTCGAATTGAAAAATACAAAATATTTTGCATAAAAGGAAAAAATAGAATTTACTCAGTTGACGCTGATCAACCGTCTGTAATGCATTGTATGTCCCATAATAGGTCCCATTCTTCGACCCTTTCCCGGGAGACGATGACTATTCATAGGTATTACCTTAACACCAACGAAGAGTTCGACCCAATGCTTTATTTCTGTCCTAGTTGATCCTGATTCGACATTCAAAATATAGGGATTCTTCCCTACGAACACTTTTTTCTGTAAATACTGCGTATTTGATTCCATCCATAAATCCACTGTCTTCCCTATGAGTTCCAGTATTGATAAGAATTCGAGTTCTTACTGTTCATATGTTATAGTATGAATTATAGGGTTATTCGAATTTTTGAAAAAAATTGGGTTAGATCGATCCTAACCAGTGAATCCCATAATAGATTCGATGGCGAATTTTATGGATCCTTTGCTGTATAAATAGATCCGTTCATCCACCAATCCCAATATATATACGACTCCAATCTACTATTGTCAACTTTTGTCAAGATGACAATATGAAGGTTACAACCACCGAATAAAACCAAAAGGATTCGCCCCTTACATCGAGGTAAATTAGAAAGCTAATAAAAAGGAGAATAAGAACGAAAAAAATGCTAAAATCGATAAAAAAAAAAAGAATCAAAAATAAAAAATAGCGGATCGGTCAATACCCAATTGCCTATCATTCCAATTCTACCGAAGCTTACTCTTGAAACTTGGACTAGAATGACCCGTTATTTAATTTAACCCCTGTGTATTTCCTCGTATTTACAGCGTGAATGCTATGTCTAACCGTTCGAGAATGCACGATTTCATGACTTCACACGAAACCTAATACCTAATTTTGGTCTTTCTTTACTCAACGATTTCCAGTCATTTTGAAATGGAAACTAGCTCGACTGAAAATGCACTAAATGCATTGATCCACAGCTCACGGTTCCACATACATAAGAAAGAGAAGAGATCTTATGTATGTGTTCGGAGGAAGCTGTATCTTGTACCCTATTTCACAAATCGATATTGTGATCAAGGGCAGGTCTTGAAAGAACTCGATGGGATTTGCTTCCATCGGAATCTTGTTCTTTTGAATTCTTTTGAAGATGAAGAGATAAAGAAGCCATTGCAATTGCCGGAACTACTAGGCCCACTAAAGGCACAAAAAGAGCACTACACAAGAATTCGAATTCTTGTGTAGTGCTTCACCTTTCAAGAGTGGCCGATTCATCTTCTCCCGCCCCAATCCGAAGAGTTTCTGAATCGGAAGGACCGGGAGACCTAGTCCGACTGATAGCACTAGTCTCTCGGGAGGAACTGCTGGCACTTGCTCCGAGCTGCCGCCACCCACGACGTATACGCGTCGCAGCATCCTTCCTCGCTTGTTCCATAATTCTTTTTTCGAAGACGGCAATTTGAAAAAGCTCGCATTCACGGAAATAATGTTCCTTCCGTAAATCCGAGTGGGTTGTGGCAATTTGCTTTTTGCTTGCCCCCTCGCTAGTCATTGTCTTGAGTCGGGACTCGAGCTTGTCGGTTCGCTCATCGCTGGCACGCACGAGATCCCTTTTTTCTATAACTTTTTTTTTCCATTCCAGCACTTTCTCATTCGGAGATTCTATTCTGGTATCACCCGCGTGTCCTACAGTTCCCCCTAGCAATGAAGTGGAGTCGCCTTTGGATGGCTTCTCTGTCGGCTTTTCGACTATGGTACTCGAACACGATGGGGGTCTGCTCGGCGGATTGGCAGGAGGTTTGGGGAAGAAGAATCCCCAAAGGGTCAATCCTCCCCAAACGACAACTGGAACACCTACGGTAGCCGCTGCTGGAATCAGTATCCAGTTCCATAAAAATTCTCCCCAACCTTTCCTAGGTTGGGGTGGTTTCTGGGTTGTCATTTTTCGCCCTCCTTGACGAGTAAAATTTGCTTTCCATACAAAATACAAAATATTGATTAGTTATCTTAATTTGGGATCCAATCTAAGATGTCAGTTAATTACTTAATTACTCGATCGATCCAATTCCGTTTCCGCAATCGAAAAATCTTTCTATTAGGGGGAATTTTTTTGATCCTTTGAGAGTTGATTAGATCCTGCGCATGTTTCATTCTTAGTTATAATATACCATTAAAATTTATTCTTGTCAAGGTAAAAATATCAATAGAAAAGTTGAAACCACGGAATAAAACCAAAAAGATTGGCCCCTTATATCGAGCTCAATTAGAAAGCTAAGAACAGGGAGAATAAGAACGAAAAATGCTAAAAAAGAAAAAAAATAGATGATCGGTCAATACCCAATTGCCTATCATTCCAATTCTACCGAAGCTTACTCTCGTCTATTGAAACTTGGAGTAGAATGACCCGGCGAACCCTGCGTATTTCCGTGTATTTTCAGTGTGAATGGTTGGTCTTTCTTTACTCAACGATTTCCAGTCATTTTGAAATTGAAACTAGCTCTACTGAAAATGCACTGAATGCATTGATCCACGGCTCACGGTTCCGCATACATAAGAAAGAGAAGAGATCTTATGTATGTGTTCGGAGGAAGCTGTATCTTGTACCCTATATTCACAAATCGATATTGTGATCAAGGGCAGGTCTTGAAAGAAATCGATGGGATTTGCTTCCATCGGATCGAGAGAATCTTCTTCTTTTGAGATAAAGATAAAGAAGCCATTGCACTTGCGCAATTGCCGGAACTACTAGGCCCACTAAAGGCACAAAAAGAGCACTACACAAGAATTCAAATTCTTGTGTAGTGCTTCACCTTTCAAGAGTGGCCGATTCATTTTCTCCTGCCCCAATCCAAAGAGTTTCTGAATCAGAAGGCCCGGTAGACCTAGTCCGACGGATTGCACTATTCCCTGGATTTAGGGAGGAACGAACTGGAACTCGCTCCGAGCTATCGTCGCCCGCGACGCGCGCGCCCCGCCTTAGCAGCTACTGAGGATCTTGCTTGTTCCAGTATTCTTTGCTCGTTGATTCGAGCCTTCAAAGTTTGAATGTCGTTCCATAAGAGTTCGATTGCATCAAACTCGGTTTTACGGAATTCATGTTCCTCCTCAATCTTCGAATAGATTTTGTCCAGTTTCCATTTCCAGTTTGGGTTCACTAGCCCACTCCTTAGATCGTCACTCATTAGATCGTAGTGGACCTGGAGATCTTTGCTTTGTTGGCTACTCGCCACGATGAGACCTGATTTCTCTCTGATAAGTGCCATTTTTGATTCTAATTCCAATTCCAAATCGAGTCTGTTCTCACCAGTAGGCCCTGTAGCACCTCCCGCACTTGCTAATGAAAGGGTATTTCTTTTGGATGGATCATCAGCATGAGCTGTGGCCTCCTCGCGCGAAGTACTTAAAGTCGACGGAGAGGCGGGCGGGGTGACCAGTGGCCGTCTTGGAGAGATTAGTATCGCTAGCGTCACTGAAAACCAGAATATCAATATCTCCGCAGTCATAATCACCAGATTCACCAGATTCACAACCCAATTGGGTTTTTGTTTTGTGTTATCCAGAAACGGTTTCAGGAACTTGTCAAACCACCAGTTATCCCACCATCCTTTGTTAGCCATAGAGTCCCCCTTTTGTTTTTTGAATTGCACTTTACTACGTCTTTTACGAAATCTCACAAAAATAAAAACGAGACGAGATCTGAGGCATGTAGGAATTTGTAGTTTGTACGCTATTTCACAAATCTATAGAAAGACTTACTCGTAGCCCGAGTCATTTTCTCCCGCCCCAATCCGAAGAGTTTCTGAATCAGAAGGACCGGTAGAACTGGGCCGACGGATTGGACTATTCCTTAGAGTTTCTGAATCAGAAGGACCGGTAGAACTGGTCCGACGGATTGCACTATTCCCTGGATTTAGGGAGGAACGAACTGGAACTCGCTCCGAGCTGTCGCCGCCCGCGACGCGCGCGCCCCGCCTTAGCAGCTACTGAGGATCTTGCTTGTTCCAGTATTCTTTGCTCGTTGATTCGAGCCTTCAAAGTTTGAATTTCGTTCTGTAAGAGTTCGATTGCATCAAACTCGGTTTTACGGAATTCATGTTCCTCCTCAATCTTCGAATAGATTTGGGCCAGTTTCCATTTTGGGTTCCCTAGCCCACTCATTAGATCGTAACTCATTAGATCGTAGCGGAACTGGAGATCTTTGCTTTGTTGGCTACTAGCCAAGATGAGACCTGATTTCTCTCTGATAAGTGCCATTTTGGATTCGAATTCCAAATCGAGTCTGTTCTCACCAGTAGGCCCTCCTCCTAGCAACGAAAGGGTGTTGCCTTCGGATGGATCGTCCGAAGGCTCTTGCATTGGACTCGAACACGATGGTGGTTTCGGAGGATTGACTGGCGGTCTTGGCGGGAAGAACCTCGCCAGTGTCAACCCCAACCATACTATACCGGTAGTCCCTAGGGTGGCACCTACTGCAATGAAGGACCATTTCAGTAGATTAAAAACCCAATTGGTTCTTTTTTGTTATCCATATAAAGTAGCCTCTCGAGTTGATATTTTCTAAAATAGTTCGCTATTTTGACTAATCAATAAAAATAATGATTAGTCATATTAATTTGGGATACGATACTGCGTAAGGGTCAGCTAATTCAAGTCCGTTTCCTCAATCGAAAAATATTTATATTTTGGGGTTTTTTGATCCTGCGCATGTTTCATTATTAGTTATAATATAACATTTTAATTTATACTTGTCAAGTGAAAAATATCAATAGAAAAGTTGAAACCACGGAATAAAGGCCCCTTACATCGAGCTCAATTCGAAAGCTAAGAAAGGGGGGAATAAGAACGAAAAAATGCTAAAATACTCACATAGGAGAGGACAGCCCAGCCTCCCTTTGCCTACTTTTTCATTCAGTTTAATTAACCCGAAGTTCCTTACATAGCCCTTTTTTGAAATATCATGACCAATTCCTGTGGGGCGAGCATCCCTATCATAGATCTATCATAGATCTATGAAATTCTGAAATAGACTAGTCTTAGTCTGAGCGGATCTTATGCTGCCCCGCAGCGCTGGATTCGCCCTTGTCAATGAAGCACTCGATTCCAACCCTGTCCTTGAGGAGTCGCAGAGTACTTGAACTTGCCCTCAAGCTAACGGGGTTCGCGAGAGCCAACGTCCTCCTTGCCAGATAGATAGGACTGCGCTCCTTTTTCTAAGAGGACTATTTATTGCTTCAAGTGTTCTATTGTTTCTCTTTGAAGTTGTAGGAGGGACCGATCCTATGACAGAAGTATTTTCTCTAAGTCTCCCACTACCTCAAGAGCGGAAGTCCCCCTCACGACAATTAGGCGCAGATCCCTATAATTTTTTTTTACTTTGGAAGATAGGTCACCGGTACCTTATTCGGTGAAATTGTAAGTCCAACGTCTTGAGTTCTATTTCAACAAGTAGCCCGCTTGCATCTGTTTCATTTTCTTCTCGTTTCCTTTGGATATCCTTAGGAGTCAACCCCACAATATCTTTCTCAAGATTTTCTTCTAAGATTTGGAGATCTTTTTCGAAGTTCTCAAGATCGTTTTGTAAGCATCGAATCTGCTGTTTTAGCAATGCTTGATTGTGGTTCTCTTCTGACAGATAGATGTCCACGATTCTCTTTAATAATAGAAATACATCCACATCCCGAGTTGTAAGATCGGGAGTTTCATACTTCCTGATCACCTCCGGTAAGGAGGCGGATAGCAAGTGAAAAACGGTCATTTCTTTGGAAGAGAGTTTTGCATACTCTGACTTCGTTTCTTTTATCAGGTCCCCTTTAGTCTTGATTTGACGAAGTATCTTTTCAAGACCTTCTACTGGGAGACTTGCCTGGGAGTCGAGTGGTTCGACGGTGCCATTACTATATGCGACGTTACTGCCGATGACTAGAATCAGACCTTCTTCTTCTGGAAGTACGGTTGAAAGTTCCTCCGCAAGTGCACTACTTGCTTGAGAGTCGAGTGGGTCAAGGGGACCACTCGAACCTCCATGGTCAACAGTACTTTCGTTGGATAGAATTTTCACCTCTTCCTCTTCCTTTTCAAGGAAGACAACAATCGCCGTGGGCTTGCGCGGCAAAGTTTGCGGGTTACTGCACCGAGTAGAACCCCAACCCCAATTGAGAAGCCCTCCTAAAGCCACTGCGAAGACCCCAACCCATTTGATTATCCATTGATTATCCATGTATCCATTTTTTTTTTTATCTACCCTCGTTGATCATTTCCTGGTCATTTCCCACCTCGACAGTAGGAAACTTTAAAATTAACCAGAAATGATGAATCAATCTAACAAAACTGTGTTAGATTGACCCATGATCGATTTTTTATATTTGTTACACAAACCTTACTGTATCAGAATGGGCCCGAAGGGTTACGCCAAGTAAGCCTTAAATCTTGTTCTTCGCCCGGCGCAATCACTGAACTAGAAGGTAAGGACATTCGATTCTGGGAAATCCTCCGGATGGAACTTTGTTGCAAACTAATTGCGGGAACTTGACTGTTCCTGTGGATATGGAGGGATCCACTTGGTACAGTCTGGTTGTTTGGGGCGAAGAAACAGCGAGTTTCGTCTAACTCGAACAGTTCTGCCGTTAATACACAACAAGATTCATATAATTCCTGGGCGATCCTCCTTTCCAGTCGGAGGAAGAATTGGAGTGGCTCCAATTCGCCGGAATATTGCCCCTGCTCTTGCTCTCGGCGTACTAACTCCTCTCCAGATTCAATCCGACGAAGCGCCTCCTTTAGAAAGAACCATTGTTTTAAAGAGTCTACCCCTTTTTTTTCAATCCAAAAGTCGAGTCGCTGAACTCCTTTGGTCGTATCAAAATCTCGAATTAAAACATCCACATAAGGAGTGGGCGAATGCCAATAATTTCGAGGTATTTGTACACACCGACACCATAGGAAACACATACCCCCACAGCACGTCCAAAGGAGCAAATTTCTTATCCCTAACAAAAACTGCGAAAACAAGTTTCTCAAATTCGAATGACTCGAGGAGAAAATAAAAACGCCTTTGATTCGATTAAACAATTTGAACATGCAAATCACCTCCTGTGGTTTTTTTACTTTTACAATGGAAACCTTTTTACTTTTAGTATGGAAATCTATAGAATAGAATATAGAGTCCTGAGAATTAGAAGTCCCAATATATAGCATATAAATCGAACCGGTGTGTAAAGAACTAAAAAAAGAAAGCGCGATACCGATTCCCTTCGGGTAAGAATCAAATCCCGGCGCCAATAACAATCTACTCGATAATTCGGTGAAAAGCAATTCACGAGATAGATTTCATACTATCTCCAAATTCTCATCTTTCAATTCGAAGCGCAGTGACAGTTAGTGAAGTGATAGGTATCGTAGAGTTTCCTCGAAGCCTAGGCAGCTTACTCCACTCAATCAGAATTAGTGAATTATCCCGAATAAACTAATACCTAGGTCTTCTTTTGATTGGGTCGAGTTATTGATGGATCCTATGACCCATATCAGAATCAAGTACGAGAATTCTTTTGACTTGTTCTATGAATAGAAATTCGTGTAAGAATTATATGGAATGATTGAAAATGGAAAATTCTATTTGAGTTCTTTCCTATTTTGATTTTTTTATTTGATTGTTCCTTCCGAAAGAGATAAGAGCTGGTGAATCGGAAACAATTCAATTCAATTACTAAGAATAGAAAAAACTTTGATTTTCTTATGGAACATACATATCAATATGCATGGATCATACCTTTCGTTCCGCTTCCGGTTCCTCTAGCAATAGGAGTGGGACTTCTTCTTGTTCCAACGACAACCAAAAATCTGCGTCGCATGTGGGCTTTTCCTAGTGTTTTATTACTAAGTATAGTTATGCTTTTTTCGGCCGACCTGGCGATTCAGCAAATAAATGGGAGTTCTATTTATCAATATGTATGGTCTTGGACCATCCATCATGATTCTTCCTTAGAGTTTGGCGACTTGATCGATCCACTGACTTCTATTATGTCAATATTAATTACTACTGTTGGAATCTTGGTTCTTATTTATAGTGACAATTATCTGTCTCATGATCAAGGATATTTGAGATTTTTTGCTTCTATGAGTTTTTCCAATGCTTCCATGTTGGGATTAGTTACGAGTTCTAATTTGATACAAATTTATATTTTTTGGGAATTAGTTGGAATGTGTTCCTATCTATTAATAGGTTTTTGGTTCACGCGACCAATTGCGGCAAATGCTTGTCAAAAAGCATTTGTAACTAATCGTGTGGGGGATTTTGGTTTATTATTGGGAACCTTAGGTCTTTATTGGATAACGGGTAGTTTCGAATTTCGAGATTTGTTCAAAATAGTCAATAACTTGATTGAGAATCATGGGATAAATTCTTTATTTCTGACTCTGTGTGCCGCCCTATTATTCCTCGGTGCAATTGCGAAATCGGCACAATTCCCCCTTCATGTATGGTTACCTGATGCCATGGAGGGACCCACTCCGATTTCGGCTCTTATACATGCTGCTACTATGGTAGCAGCGGGCATTTTTCTTGTAGGCCGGCTTCTGCCTCTTTTCGCAGTTATACCTTACGTAATGAATCTCATTTCTTTGATAGGTATAATAACAGTACTCTTAGGAGCTACTTTGGCTCTGGCTCAAATAGACATTAAGAGAAGTTTAGCTTATTCTACAATGTCGCAATTGGGTTATATTATGTTAGCTTTCGGTATGGGGTCTTATCAAGCTGCTTTATTTCATTTGATCACTCATGCCTATTCGAAAGCATTATTATTTTTAGGCTCTGGATCCATTATTCATTCAATGGAAAGAATTTTTGGATATTCTCCAGAGAAAAGTCAGAATATGGCTCTTATGGGGGGTTTCAAAAAATATGTGCCAATTACAAAAACTGCTTTTTTGTTAGGTACACTTTCTCTTTGTGGCATTCCACCTCTTGCTTGTTTTTGGTCAAAAGACGAAATTCTTAACGATAGTTGGTTGTATTCACCTATTTTCGCGATC